GGATGGATTTTATTCTTCAACAAAAGATTCGCAGCAAAGAGATATTTCATCTAGCAGGAAATCTCGATTTTTGAGTCCAAGAAATAGGATCAAATAAAGTGCGTGACATAGTAATGAATAGGGCTTGTATTTATTAAATGTGCGTAGATAGCTATCTATTTATACGTTTCTATAGATATGTTAGATATGTTTCCTCCTTCATTTTTATTGCGGGTGGATTCGAGACCGCACATACCGCACTATAGCTAAATTGTTATTTTCTAGTCAATTTGCTATTCAAGGAAAAATGGAAGCACGGCAATTTACTGAGAATTTGCTATCGGGATCATATCATATATGGGGAAGATGGGCGATTAGCTATTTGTATAAGCATTTCTGCTCTGGGGTTTCCATCGACTTTTAGTTGCAAACAGAATGAAATTGGTTTATTGAAAAGAATTAATACGGGTTAGTTTAGTTAACTATCAATATATCAATTTATATATTATTAGTATTAGATTATATATATATTATTAGATATATAATATTATATATATTATTATATAATAGAATAGGGATTCTAAAATAGGGATTAGGAATCTCAAATTTTCAATTCAAATACAAGAATCATTCATCAATTTCAAGTTACATTTCATAGTTAATGGTTCCAATTTGCTCCGAATTATGACTTTGGTGACGGAGAAATCACATTCAGTTTTTTTTCAATATCAAAAGGAAAAGTTTTTGGATATTTATGTTTTGAGATACTATCCATATAAACATATAACCAAAGGAATGGACCCAATACAAAAAACGATGGGTTTATTTCGGGCAAGGGATTAAAGAAAATGGGATTCAAAATGAAAAATCCAAGTGAAATAAAAAAGAAAGAAATTAAGTAATCCCACATCCCATCCAAAGAAAGAGAGACTATTCTCATCTATTTCAATATTCTCATCTATTTCGTAAGGTATTATTTTGGTTTGGCGACATGGCCGAGCGGTAAGGCGGGGGACTGCAAATCCTTTTTCCCCAGTTCAAATCCGGGTGTCGCCTGATCAACAAAAAGGAGAAAATCTTGTATTTGATTTGGCTGATATAACTCGATTAGTTTTTCTCCAGCAGAAGCAAACGTAGGAAAAGGCCTTTGGATACTTGCTTGATTCTAAACATCTGGAAGTTCCGTTTTCTAAACAGAAAGTGCTAGAAATGCTTGCCTTTAGGATTCTGGGGTAAGATTCCCCGAAAGATTCGAGTAGTGGAATGAAAAAAATTTCATATAAGGATTTCCTGATTCCATTCCACTACGTAATGGGGTGTTTCATTACTGGTTCTTGAATTCAATTCGATAGCCTGATGGAAAATTGACTTTTTTTGATAGATAAGATGCACTACAAATGCAAAAAGAAAGAATGAATTGAATTTCTTTTCAATAAACCAAAATCAAGAATGAATAAGTGATCCTCGGGTTGATCCCAGAGATAAATATTAGACAGTAATGATTAGATGAAACGGGAAACAGAGGGATGGAGTAGATCGTTATCTACTCCTGAATCTAAATTTATTTTTAGGGCTTTTCCCGAATTTTTTACCTAATACCTAACCTAACTAAAATAGAGAAAATAAAAGACAAGAAAAGAAAGAATAGCTTTTCTACATCTTATCTTAAGATTCAGCGGATTCCCCCTGATATTTCCAAACGTGTGACTGCGTATTTTTTTATGCTTACCCCCTTACGATTCCACTAGAAAAAGAGTATCACTTGTTGGAAGCGGATTTATTGGAGCCTTTCATCAACGGCGTTAGGTCATAATCCCCTTTTTTTTGACTATGCGCCATTGATCCCACTATTATTAGTGAACACTAGTGGAATATCCTTCATAGAGACAGGAGACATAATTTACATGGATATAGTAAGTCTTGCTTGGGCTGCTTTAATGGTCGTCTTTACTTTTTCTCTGTCCCTCGTAGTATGGGGGCGAAGTGGACTCTAAAGGCACTACTAATTGATTGACGTGAAGAATCAAGCTGTATGGATTGTTTTATAGACACACTTTTTTATTTTAAAAAGCCCTTCTTTTTTTTTTTTTTATGTATATATATTTTATGTATACATAAAATAGAAAGATATAAAGTATATAATATACAATTTCTTCCATTACAATAAACATAATGCTAGCTAGTATGGTAGAAAGCATCTTTCTACCATACTATCGGATCTCATATAATAGTATCCCGCTAATTCGCATTCCACTTACGACGCAAAATTCCAATTAATCCCTTTTTATTTCTTCGATTTCTTCAATAGGTGCCTCAAAAAAACAATCAAGTTTCATTCAACTTAATCACTTTGACTCACGGTTTTTACATATATTATAAGTAAAAAGGCAGTAGGAACTAGAATGAAGAGTGCAGTAGCAATAAATGCGAGAATATTGACTTCCATAATCTCAGTGTTTTTTATTTTTATTAGGCAATAATTCGGGATTTAATCCCATAGAGATGAGCAAATTTTCACCCCGAAAATTCAATGGGCTGAATTCAACCTCGATGATATTGAATCAGATCAATATCATTGAATAAAATATCTGAGCTATCAAATCAATTCATCGTTTAAAATGGAATAGTATACCACAGGAAGATCTTTTTTTTAGCCATACCAAATTCAAAATCGGATTCATGATCCAATTCACATGATTCAATTCAATCGACTTCCTTTATCTTTTGGATTCTTTTTTCTTTTTTTCTTATTTATTATTTTATTTCTCCTTCTTTCTTGTTTTTCTATAAATTAGACCCCATTCCTTGTAGATTCATCTGATGAATCTGATGAAGTAGTATTTGAATACTCTTTACGTTTCATTTCCGTTGGTTACAAACAAACCAACTCAAACAAACAATAGAAGCTAAATAAAAAAGAAGAAGGAGTTAACTACTTTTTTTAATGATCTAATTTGCGTGGAAAACAAATCAAACAAGTATCCTAAAAAAGTCCTAGTATTATTATACTACTACTAAGATATAAAAAAGATTGAATATTCTAGCAATGTTCACTATGTATAGTCTGTCTTCGACAGCACTTCTCTTAAAAAAAAAATGCATTCTCTCTAAAAAGAGTTTGTATCCTTTTTTTCATGTTATTGGCTTTTATTTGATTGATTTTATTCCGTCGGGACTGACGGGGCTCGAACCCGCAGCTTCCGCCTTGACAGGGCGGTGCTCTAACCAATTGAACTACAATCCCCATGAAATCAAGCTATCGAGTATACATATATATGTTTATACTTGCATTGAAACTAAACGATTTCAATTTTGAAAATCGAATCTCGGTTTTATAAGGATCACCGAGGCACGAGGGATATACTGATATATCGATACTTTATCGAGAGCGACACATAACATATTATTAGTTCAGTACTGTCCAAATGGAATGAAAACCCATCTTTATCGTTAAAAAAAGTTTTTTCTTTATTCGGTTTTTATTATAGGTTATTATTATATATAAGAATATATAAGATATAAGACTATTTTGAAAATCGTAAATTGAGATTAGAGTTCTTAGCAAAATAGGAATTTTTTCTAACCAAAAAATGGAACAGAGCAATTCCAGTGGTAAGGATATATCCGAAATCTTTTTATTCGTTAATATCCGTCATTTTTGAAGAACAAAGAAAAAGTCTATATCATTTCATGGCGGATCAGGGAATTCTTGGGCCGAGCTGGATTTGAACCAGCGTAGACATATTGCCAACGAATTTACAGTCCGTCCCCATTAACCGCTCGGGCATCGACCCAGCAAGAAGCCATTCTAGGCTTATCCTTTTCGTAGTACCCTACCCCCAGGGGAAGTCGAATCCCCGCCGCCTCCTTGAAAGAGAGATGTCCTGAACCACTAGACGATGGGGGCATACTTGCCCAACCGCCATCATATTATACGATACGATGATTATCATATGATAAGTTTTTTGATATTGTCAATATAACGGAAGAGTCTGATTAGACTCGAAAGGTCTTTCCCTCTTTCATATAATTTCATAAAATTGTTTGATTCATGATTTTTTTCCTAAAAAATTCATTCTAATCGACATCTAGAAATAGGAAATTCTTGATTCGATACTATAGAGAATAGAGTTTTTTTTTTAATTCAAATAGAGTGTCTATATTTATTCATTATTCAATCTATATTTATTCTTCATTAATTCACAAAAAAAAGAAAAAAATCAAGATAAATCTAAATAAATAGAAGTAATATGAAGTCAGGATCCTTCTTTCAATAAAATTGAAATTTGCTTATTTAAGAATAAGCAAGGAAATTAACAAACAATATGAAATTGGGAAGGCGTGGATCAAGACAAGAAGTTCTCAACATTTTTTTTTTACAGAATTTGTTTGATTCGGCGGACAAGTTGCACCTTTTTATCATATGATTCGATCAAATATCTTTCCTATTTGTTCATTTTGAAGATCATATCAATCAAATTAATTATTGATTTATTAGAATATATATTTAATAAATAGAATATCTATTTAATAGAATAGAAATAGAGAAGTCAATTTCAGTCTTGAAACAATTCATTCCAGTTTTATTTCTCAACCCGTATGTTCAACCTATACCCTAGAATAATATCTAAATAAATCCAATTTTTCGTTCTGGAATCAACCATATCCATTCCTGAGTATATTGCTGAGTCTAATGCATATTTACATAATAATAGATTTTTAGATCTAATCTATATATTATTTTATATATATGACTTTAATATTAATGAAAATGGAATATATAATTTATATATATAAATTATACAACATATCTCTATAGAATAGATATATCTTGTATGCATATTAATAATTGATTCATGAATTGAGCCAAAGGAGCCCCTTTAACTCAGTGGTAGAGTAACGCCATGGTAAGGCGTAAGTCATCGGTTCAAATCCGATAAGGGGCTTTTTTTTTTCATCAAAAAACACCAGTATTTTTTAGACTCTATTCGAATAATATATTCGAACGTAAAAATAGAGAT